CCCACTGTTTAAAGGTACCCCCCCTACCCCCCCACAGTGTGGGTTTATTTTGCCTAAGCTATGTATACAGGACATTGCATGCTCGTCCTACAGGTATACTTACAGCCTGTGTAAAACTAATTACTTAATATTTTACTCCGAGTATGTATTATTAGGCAACCATTGGCACAGCACAATTTTGCCCAAGGATTAGAGACTTTATGATTACTAGCAACTAAACCGAATGATCCTAGACAGTAAAACACTCCTCTCCAATTCCATTACCTCTCCATACGGAAGTGCTCATAAGACATGTGCGACTGAACGGTCACAGCTCATAGGTGACAAGCTATTGTCTATTCACGGAGCACTAGTTTCAGGAACCAGGTTATTTATTGATCGAACCACTCACGAGAAACCATCAACCCGGTGGAAGCGGAGTCCTACGTTACTAGCTTCAGGCCCACTTATCGCCTATACTTGCGCTTTTGCGCCTCTTTGCCTAGCTTCAGGATCATTCTTTCCCCCTACACCCTCGCCCAACTTGCTCTTTTGCGCCTCTGGTTCCTCGGTCAGGCACATATAATTGGATCACTCACCTCACGGTGGTCTTCACAGATTCATCTGTGGCAGTATTCGGGGGCACTCGATCTCGTAATCCCGACATTTCAAGCGTCTCTCTTCATTTCTCTCTCTTTTCTCTGAACAACTCATTATACCCCTCCAGTGCAACGGGCGCACTGATGGTTGACATGGACATCAGTCCATAGCGGGCGGTTTTCTCACCTTCAAGAGTGGATTAATGATACGGTTTCAGGTGACAGCCGGGCACTCACTTTTGCCCTGATGCACTTTTCCTTGCATTTGGTTATGGCTCTTCCACAAACCCCTACTATGATACAATTCGATTAATGGTCGCAAGACATAATTATTTATCCTTTTACCCCCTTAAACAAGAGTTCTACCACGGCCTAAACCCCCATTAGTTTATAAATAAAATTGGAAAAAGCCCAAGCAATTATTTCTTATCCAAAACAAAAATTTTTACAAAATATTTACAAAAAAATTTATCCATCACAAAAACATTACCTCACACAAAACAATCATACAACACACTAGTCATGAATACCTATTTATTTAGTTTGTTTTGTTTGTTTATCTGTTTGTTTGTTTGCTCAGCGTCCACTGACCTATCCACCCCTATCCCCTCCCTCACCCACCCTCTCACCACTACAACCCAACCCAAACAAACAATAAACAAACAAAACAAGCCGTCCTTGTAGCTTAAAGCCTAAAGCATGGCACTGAAGATGCCAAGATGGGTTCCAACCTTCCCCATGGACAAAAGACTTAGTCCTAACCTTACCGTTAATTTTTGCTTAACATATACATGCAAGTATCCGCACTCCAGTGCAAACGCCCCCGACCCCTTACCAAGGCGCAAGGAGCGGGCATCAGGCACACCCACCGTAGCCCAAGACGCCCAGCCCCGCCACACCCCCACGGGCATTCAGCAGTAGTTAACATTAAGCAATAGGTGAAAACCTGACTTAGTTAAAGCAACTAGGGTTGGTAAATCTTGTGCCAGCCACCGCGGTCATACAAGAAACCCAAATTAACCGTACGCGGCGTAAAGAGTGGCCATAGATTGTCACAACAAACTAAGGCTAAACCCTAACCTAAGCCGTCACAAGCCTAAGGAACTATGAAACTCAACCTAAAAACGACCTTAGCACCCATGATAAATCCCACCCCACGAAAGCCAGGGTACAAACTGGGATTAGATACCCCACTATGCCTGGCCCTAAATCTTGATGTTTACCAAACATAAACATCCGCCCGAGAACTACGAGCACAAACGCTTAAAACTCTAAGGACTTGGCGGTGCCCTAAACCCACCTAGAGGAGCCTGTTCTATAATCGACAACCCACGATCCACCCAACCACTTCTAGCCAAAATCAGCCTACATACCGCCGTCGCCAGCCCACCTCCATGAGAGAGCAGCAGTGGACACAACAGCCCACACCCCGCTAACAAGACAGGTCAAGGTATAGCCCATGAAGTGGAAGAAATGGGCTACATTTTCTAAAATAGAATAAACCAACGAAAAGAGGCTTGAAATTTGCCTCTAGAAGGTGGATTTAGCAGTAAAGCAGGACAATCAAGCCTTCTTTAAACCGGTCCTAGGGCACGTACACACCGCCCGTCACCCTCCTCACAAGCCCCAAAATACATTAACTAATATGACAAACAGCTGAAGACGAGGTAAGTCGTAACAAGGTAAGTGTACCGGAAGGTGTACTTAGCATACCAAGACGTAGCTACAACACAAAGCATTCAGCTTACACCTGAAAGATATCTGCTACCTACCAGATCGTCTTGAAAGCCTATTCTAGCCCCACCAAATTTTATCAAGAACCCACTGAAAAACCTAACCAAAACATTCTCCCAAGCTTAGTATAGGTGATAGAAAAGCACACCCCATGGGCGCTATAGAGAAAGTACCGTAAGGGAAAGATGAAATAACAATGAAAATCAAGCACTATACAGCAAAGATAAGCCCTTGTACCTTTTGCATCATGATCCAGCAAGAACAACCAGACAAAGTGAACTAAAGCCTGCCACCCCGAAACCCAAGCGAGCTACTCACAAGCAGCTACCCTGAGCTAACCCGTCTCTGTTGCAAAAGAGTGGGATGACTTGTTAGTAGAGGTGAAAAGCCAATCGAGCTGGGTGATAGCTGGTTGCCTGAACAAACGAACTTAAGTTCTCCCCTAACCTTTCCCCCAGGACAAGCCAACCATTATGTAATAGGTTAAGAGCTATTTAAAGGGGGTACAGCCCCTTTAAAAAAGGATACAACCTCAACCAGCGGATAACCTACACCCCACTCCTCACTTCGTGGGCTTTAAAGCAGCCACCCCCAAAGAGTGCGTCAAAGCTCCACAATCAAAAACTCCAAAAACACCCGACTCCCTGCACCCACAACAGGCCAACCTATCACAATAGATGAATTAATGCTAGAACGAGTAACCAGGATAACACATCCCCTCAAGCGCCAACCTACATACCATTAACAGCACAACCACAATGCCAAATAGTAAACCACCCAGACTAAACATTGAACATACCCTGTCAACCCAACCCAGGAGCGCACATTAGGATGATTAAAATCTGCAAAAGGAACTCGGCAAACCCAAGGCCCGACTGTTTACCAAAAACATAGCCTTCAGCTAGACAAGTATTGAAGGTGATGCCTGCCCAGTGACACCATGTTTAACGGCCGCGGTATCCTAACCGTGCAAAGGTAGCGCAATCAATTGTCCCATAAATAGAGACCTGTATGAATGGCTAAACGAGGTCTTAACTGTCTCCTGCAGATAATCAGTGAAACTGATCTCTCTGTGAAAAAGCAGAGATAAGCCCACAAGACGAGAAGACCCTGTGGAACTTCAAAATCAATAGCCACTATACACCTAACTCACCAAACCCACCAGGCCCACTACCCAAAACACTGGCTAATATTTTTAGGTTGGGGCGACCTTGGAGAAAAACAAACCCTCCAAAAATAAGGCCAAACCCCTTAACCAAGAGCAACTTCTCAACGTACCAACAGTACCCAGACCCAGCAAAACTGACCAATGGACCAAGCTACCCCAGGGATAACAGCGCAATCTCCCCCAAGAGCCCCTATCGACGAGGAGGTTTACGACCTCGATGTTGGATCAGGACATCCTAGTGGTGCAGCTGCTACTAAGGGTTCGTTTGTTCAACGATTAATAGTCCTACGTGATCTGAGTTCAGACCGGAGTAATCCAGGTCGGTTTCTATCTATGACCAACCTTTCCTAGTACGAAAGGACCGGAAAGGTAGGGCCAATACCCCAAGCACGCCCTCCCCCTAAGTGATGCCCCCAACTAAATCACCAAAGGGCCACCCACAACCCCCCAACGAAAAAGGTTGCTAGTGTAGCAGAGCCCGGCAAATGCAAAAGACTTAAACCCTTTACCCCAGAGGTTCAAATCCTCTCTCTAGCTCCTCATCATGACCTGACCAAATATCCCACCAACATACCCTATTATAGCACTAACCTACATAATTCCCATCCTAATCGCTGTAGCATTCCTGACACTAATTGAACGAAAAATCCTAAGCTACATACAATCTCGAAAAGGACCAAACATCGTTGGCCCTTTCGGACTCTTACAACCCGCTGCTGACGGAATCAAACTATTTATCAAGGAACCAATCCGACCATCCACATCCTCCCCACTCCTATTCACCACAACTCCAATACTAGCCCTGCTCCTTGCATTAACAATCTGGACCCCCCTTCCCCTCCCATTCCCCCTAGTAGACCTAAACCTAGGTCTTCTATTCCTCCTAGCAATGTCTAGCCTCGCAGTTTATTCAATTCTATGATCAGGATGAGCATCAAACTCCAAATACGCCCTAATCGGAGCCCTACGGGCAGTATCACAAACTATCTCCTACGAAGTAACCCTAGCTATCATCCTCTTATCCGTAGTTATATTAAGCGGAAACTACACTATAGCCTCACTCGCCACCTCACAAGAACCCTTATACCTCATATTCTCCTCATGACCACTCGCAATAATATGATATATCTCAACACTCGCCGAAACAAACCGATCTCCATTCGACCTTACAGAAGGGGAATCAGAACTCGTCTCAGGCTTTAACGTAGAATACTCAGCAGGACCATTCGCCCTATTCTTCTTAGCCGAATATGCAAACATCATATTAATAAACACACTAACCACCCTTCTATTCCTAAACCCAAACACACTCAACCCAACCCAAGAACTCTTCCCCCTAATCCTAGCCACAAAAACCCTACTCCTCTCATCAAGCTTCCTCTGAATCCGAGCCTCTTACCCACGATTCCGATACGATCAACTTATACATCTTCTCTGAAAAAACTTTCTCCCACTAACACTATCCCTCCACCTATGACACACCAGCATACCAATCTCTTACGCGGGCCTGCCTCCTTATCTGAGGAAATGTGCCCGAATGTAAGGGTCACTGTGATAAAGTGAACATAGAGGTACACTAACCCTCTCATTTCCTAACAGATTTAGAAAAGTAGGAATCGAACCTACACAAAAGGAATCAAAACCCTCCATACTTCCTTTATATTATTTCCTAGTAAGGTCAGCTAACTAAGCTATCGGGCCCATACCCCGAAAATGATGGTTCAACCCCTTCCCCTACTAATAACCCCTCTCGCAAAACTAATCTCTGCCCTAAGCATCCTACTAGGAACAACAATCACAATTACAAGCAATCACTGAATTACTGCCTGAGCCGGACTAGAAATTAACACCCTATCAATCATCCCCCTAATCTCAAAATCCCACCACCCACGAGCTATTGAAGCAGCAACCAAATACTTCCTAGTACAAGCAACTGCTTCAGCACTAGTACTACTCTCAAGCACAATCAATGCACAATTCACTGGACAGTGAAATATTACCCAACTCACCCACCCCTTAGCATGTCTCCTACTAACAACCGCAATTGCTATAAAACTAGGCCTAACTCCATTCCACTTTTGATTCCCAGAAGTACTTCAAGGATCTACACTCACCACAGCCCTACTGCTCTCAACAGTAATAAAATTCCCACCAACCACAATCCTACTTATCACATCCCACTCACTAAACTCCACCTTACTTACCTCCATATCCATAATATCCATCGCCCTAGGAGGTTGAATAGGACTAAACCAAACACAAACTCGAAAAATTATAGCCTTCTCATCCATCTCACATTTAGGTTGAATAGTCATCATCATCATCCACAACCCAAAACTAACCCTACTAGCCTTCTACATTTACATCCTAATAACAGCCTCTATCTTCCTTACCATAAATACAACCAACACTCTAAAACTATCAACACTAATAACTTCATGAACCAAAGCCCCGATACTAAACACAATACTCATATTAACCCTACTATCACTAGCAGGTCTCCCCCCACTAACAGGCTTCTTGCCTAAATGGCTCATTATCCAAGAGCTCATTAAACAAGAAATAACTACAACCGCCACAATCATTTCCATACTATCACTTCTAGGACTATTCTTCTATCTACGTCTAGCATACTGTTCAACAATCACACTCCCTCCAAACCCCTCAAATAAGATAAAACAGTGATCCCCTAAGACCACAGTCAACATTCTAACCCCCACACTCACCTCCTTATCCATCTCACTCCTACCGCTATCCCCCATAATTCCAACCATCACCTAAGAAACTTAGGATAATACATAAACCAAAGGCCTTCAAAGCCTTAAATAAGAGTTAAAGCCTCTTAGTTTCTGCTAAAGCCCGTAGGACATTATCCTACATCTTCTGAATGCAACCCAGACACTTTAATTAAGCTAGGACTTCCTAGGCAGGTGGGCTTCGACCCCACGACACCCCTAGTTAACAGCTAGGTATCCTAAACCAACGGACCTCTGCCTAAAGACCCCGATGTGCTCTAAACACATATCAATGAGCTTGCAACTCAACATGAACTTCACTACGGGGCCGATAAGAAGAGGAATTAAACCTCTGTAAAAAGGACTACAGCCTAACGCTTAAACACTCAGCCATCTTACCAACTTACCTGTGACCCTAAATCGATGATTATTTTCAACCAACCACAAAGACATTGGCACCCTTTACTTAATCTTCGGCGCATGAGCAGGCATAATCGGTACCGCCCTGAGCCTTCTTATCCGTGCAGAACTTGGCCAACCAGGAACTCTATTAGGAGATGACCAAATCTACAATGTAATCGTTACAGCACATGCCTTCGTAATAATCTTCTTCATAGTAATACCAATCATAATCGGAGGGTTTGGAAACTGATTAGTTCCCCTTATAATTGGTGCCCCTGACATAGCATTTCCACGCATAAACAACATAAGCTTCTGACTACTCCCCCCATCCTTCCTCCTTCTACTAGCCTCCTCCACAGTAGAAGCAGGAGCAGGCACAGGATGAACAGTCTATCCCCCCCTAGCCGGAAACCTAGCCCATGCCGGAGCTTCAGTGGACTTAGCCATCTTCTCCCTCCACCTGGCAGGTGTCTCTTCTATTCTAGGAGCAATTAACTTTATCACTACAGCTATTAACATAAAACCCCCAACCCTATCACAATATCAAACCCCACTATTCGTTTGATCCGTCTTAATCACAGCCGTACTGCTCCTACTGGCATTACCAGTTCTAGCCGCCGGAATTACAATACTCCTTACAGATCGCAACCTAAACACCACATTCTTCGACCCCGCTGGGGGAGGAGACCCAATCCTGTACCAACACCTCTTCTGATTCTTCGGACACCCAGAAGTCTATATTCTAATCCTCCCAGGATTCGGAATCATCTCACACGTAGTAGCCTACTATGCAGGAAAAAAAGAACCATTTGGCTACATAGGCATAGTATGAGCTATACTATCTATTGGATTCCTTGGGTTCATTGTCTGAGCCCATCACATGTTTACAGTAGGAATAGACGTAGACACCCGAGCATACTTCACATCCGCCACCATAATCATCGCCATTCCAACCGGAATCAAAGTCTTTAGCTGACTAGCTACACTGCACGGAGGAACCATCAAATGAGATCCCCCCATACTATGAGCCTTAGGATTTATCTTCCTATTCACAATCGGAGGCCTTACAGGAATTGTCCTAGCAAACTCTTCACTAGACATCGCACTACACGACACATATTACGTAGTAGCACACTTCCACTACGTCCTATCAATAGGTGCCGTCTTCGCCATCCTAGCAGGATTCACCCACTGATTCCCCCTATTTACCGGATACACCCTAAACCAAACATGAGCTAAAGCCCACTTCGGAGTTATATTCACAGGAGTAAACCTCACCTTCTTCCCACAACACTTCCTAGGACTCGCAGGCATACCACGACGATACTCTGACTACCCAGACGCCTACACACTATGAAACACCCTATCGTCTATTGGCTCACTAATCTCAATAACAGCAGTAATCATACTAACATTCATTATTTGAGAAGCCTTTGCCTCCAAACGAAAAGTCTCACAACCAGAACTAACCTCTACCAATATTGAATGAATCCACGGCTGCCCACCCCCATACCACACCTTCGAAGAACCCGCCTTCGTCCAAGTACAAGAAAGGAAGGAATCGAACCCCCATACACTGGTTTCAAGCCAGCCGCATATCAAACCACTTATGCTTCTTTCTCATGAGGTGTTAGTAAAACAACTACATAGCCCTGTCAAAGCTAAACTATAGGTGTAAACCCTATACACCTCTATATGGCCAATCACTCACAACTAGGATTCCAAGACGCCTCATCCCCAATTATAGAAGAACTAATCGAATTCCACGACCACGCCCTTATAGTTGCCCTGATAATTTGTAGCCTCGTCCTCTACCTACTAACACTAATACTGATAGAAAAACTATCATCATACACCGTAGACGCCCAAGAAGTCGAACTAATTTGAACAATCCTCCCAGCTATCGTCCTAATCCTTCTAGCCCTACCATCACTACAAATCCTCTATATGATAGACGAAATCGACGAACCAGACTTAACCCTAAAAGCTATCGGACACCAATGGTACTGATCCTACGAATACACAGACTTCAAAGATCTTTCATTTGACTCTTACATAATCCCCACAACAGAACTTCCACTAGGACACTTCCGACTTCTAGAAGTAGACCACCGAGTTGTTATTCCAATAGAATCCCCAATCCGCATCATTATCACCGCTGACGATGTATTACACTCGTGAGCCGTACCCACATTAGGAGTAAAAACCGATGCCATCCCGGGACGACTTAACCAAACATCCTTCATCACCACTCGTCCAGGGGTCTTCTATGGTCAATGCTCTGAAATCTGCGGGGCCAACCACAGCTTTATACCAATCGTAGTAGAATCCACCCCCCTTACCTACTTTGAAACTTGGTCCTCCCTACTAACCCCTTAATCATTAAGAAGCTATGTATCAGCACTAGCCTTTTAAGCTAGATAAAGAGGAACTTCCCCCTCCTTAATGATATGCCCCAACTAAACCCAAACCCATGGCTTTCCATCATAATTATATCATGATTAACCTTCTCCCTAATCCTACAACCTAAAGTGCTATCACTCACCTCCCCCAACACCCCCACCAACAAAGAATCTTCAACTACCAAGAACAACCCCTGAACCTGACCATGATCCTAACCTTCTTTGACCAATTCTCAAGCCCATATCTCCTAGGAATTCCACTAATACTAATCTCAATACTAATACCTACCCTTCTCCTTCCCACACCCAACAACCGATGAATTACTAACCGATTGTCTACCCTACAACTATGAACCATTAACACAATTACCAAACAACTTATAATACCATTAAACAAACCAGGCCATAAGTGAGCCATCATCCTCACATCACTAATAATGCTCCTACTAATAATCAACCTTCTAGGCCTATTACCCTACACATTCACCCCAACGACCCAACTATCAATAAACATAGCCCTTGCCTTTCCACTATGACTCGCAACCCTACTCACAGGTTTACGAAATCAACCCACAACTTCCCTAGGACACCTCCTACCCGAAGGCACACCAACCCCACTAGTCCCAGCCCTAATCATAATCGAAACCATCAGCCTATTCATCCGTCCACTAGCACTAGGAGTCCGACTCACAGCCAACCTAACCGCAGGACATCTACTTATCCAACTTATCTCAACAGCTACCATCACATTACTCCCCATTATACCCACAGTATCTATCCTAACTACTATAATCCTCTTCTTACTTACAATCCTAGAAGTAGCAGTAGCCATAATCCAGGCTTACGTTTTTGTCCTCCTAATAAGCCTTTATCTTCAAGAAAACATCTAATGGCCCATCAAGCACATTCTTACCACATAGTAGACCCAAGCCCATGACCAATCTTCGGAGCAACCGCTGCCCTGCTAACTACATCAGGGTTGACCATATGATTCCACTATAACTCCTCACAATTATTAACCCTTGGACTCACATCCATTATCCTAGTTATAATCCAATGGTGACGAGACATCGTACGAGAAAGCACATTCCAAGGCCACCATACACCAACAGTTCAAAAAGGACTACGATATGGAATAATCCTATTCATCACATCAGAAGTATTCTTCTTCCTTGGCTTCTTTTGAGCTTTCTTCCACTCCAGCTTAGCACCAACCCCAGAACTAGGAAGCCAATGACCCCCTGCCGGAGTTACACCCCTAAACCCCCTAGAAGTGCCTCTACTAAACACAGCTATCCTTTTAGCCTCAGGTGTTACCGTAACCTGAGCACACCATAGCATCACCGAGGGAAACCAAAAACAAGCCATCCAAGCACTAACAATCACCATCCTACTAGGACTATACTTCACCATCCTACAAGCAACAGAATACTACGAAACATCATTCTCAATCGCCGATAGCGTTTACGGCTCTACCTTTTTTGTAGCCACAGGATTCCACGGACTTCACGTTATAATCGGATCTTCCTTCCTAATAGTCTGCCTCCTACGATTAATTAAATTCCACTTTACACCAAACCACCACTTCGGGTTCGAAGCAGCAGCCTGATATTGACATTTCGTAGATATCATCTGATTATTCCTCTACCTATCCATCTATTGATGAGGATCATGCTCTCCTAGTATATCTATTACAATAGACTTCCAATCTATTAAATCTGGTACAACCCCAGAGAAGAGCAATAAACATAATCACATTTACACTTACTTCTACTCTTGCCCTCAGCATAATCCTAATCCTACTAAACTTCTGACTTACACAAACGACCCCAGACTCAGAAAAACTGTCACCCTACGAATGTGGATTTGACCCACTCGGATCCGCTCGACTACCATTTTCCATTCGATTCTTCCTCAGTAGCCATCCTGTTCCTCTTATTTGATCTAGAAATCGCCCTCCTATTACCCCTACCATGAGCCACCCAACTAAAACACCCAACCACAACCCTAACATGAACCTCCATCATCATTCTACTGCTAACATTGGGCCTAATCTACGAATGAGTACAAGGAGGACTAGAATGAGCAGAATAAGAAAGTTAGTCTAAAACAAGACAGTTGATTTCGACTCAACAAACCATAGCCTACCCTATGACTTTCTTAATGTCCATTCTACACCTAAGCTTCTACTCTGCCTTCACCCTAAGTGGCCTAGGATTAGCCTTCCACCGAGCACATCTCATTTCAGCCCTACTATGCTTAGAAAGCATAATACTATCAATATATATCGCCCTATCAACCTGATCAATCGAAAACCAAACACCATCTCCGACCCTTATACCCATCTTCATACTAACATTCTCTGCCTGCGAAGCGGGGATAGGACTAGCTATACTAGTGGCCTCCACACGAACACACGGCTCTGACTACTTACAAAACCTAAACTTACTACAATGCTAAAAATCATTATACCAACAGTAATACTACTCCCAACAGCCCTTCTCTCACCACTAAAACTCATATGAACAAACATTACAACACACAGCCTACTAATCGCTACCCTAAGCCTACAATGACTAACACCCTCATACCACCCACACAAAAACATCACCCAATGAGCAGGCATCGATCAAACATCTTCTCCCCTACTAGTCCTAACCTGTTGACTCACACCCCTTATAATTATTGCAAGCCAAAACCATCTACAACACGAACCACCTGCACGAAAACGAATCTTTGCAATAACCCTAATCACAGTACAACCCCTCATCATACTAGCCTTCTCAACTACAGAACTTATAATATTTTACATCTTCTTTGAAGCAACACTAATTCCCACACTAATCCTAATCACAGGATGAGGGAGCCAGCCAGAGCGCTTAAGTGCTGGAATCTACCTTCTTTTCTATACACTAATCAGCTCCCTCCCCCTGCTAGTTGCAATCCTATTCTTACATTCACAAACAGGCACCCTACATCTCCTCTCTCTCAAACTATACCCTTACATACCACCATCTACACCAGCTAAATATTGATCCATCCTCCTCCTAAACTTAGCCCTCCTCATAGCCTTTATAGTAAAAGCACCCCTATATGGACTTCACCTATGGCTCCCAAAAGCCCACGTAGAGGCCCCAATTGCAGGATCAATACTACTTGCCGCTCTCCTCCTCAAATTAGGCGGATATGGCATTATACGAATCACCTGCCTAACAAACGTACTAACAAACAACCTCCTACACTACCCATTCATTACCCTTGCCCTATGAGGAGCACTAATAACCAGCTCAATTTGCTTACGCCAAATTGACCTAAAATCACTTATCGCCTACTCCTCAGTAAGTCACATAGGCCTAGTTATCGCTGCATGCATAATCCAAACTCACTGATCATTCTCAGGAGCCATAATCCTTATAATCTCACATGGCTTAACCTCCTCTATACTATTCTGCTTGGCCAACACAAATTACGAACGCACACACAGCCGTATTCTTCTCCTAACCCAAGGACTACAACCCCTTCTCCCCCTAATAGCCACATGATGATTACTAGCCAACCTAACAAACATGGCCCTTCCCCCCACTACAAACCTAATAGCAGAACTAACCATTATAGTCGCACTATTCGACTGATCCACACCAACAATCATCTTAACCGGAACCGCCACCCTACTAACCGCCTCATACACACTATTCATACTCACATCAACCCAACGAGGAACCCTACCCTCCCACATCAAAACACTCCAAAACTCAACCACACGAGAACACCTGCTAATAACCCTACACCTCCTTCCTATACTCCTACTAATCCTAAAACCTGAACTAATCTCCGGACCCCTCTCATGCAAGTATAGTTTAAACCAAACATTAGACTGTGACCCTAAAAATAGAAGTTAGACCCTTCTTACCTGCCAAGGGGAGGTTCAACCAACAAGAACTGCTAATTCTTGCATCTGAGTCTAAAACCTCAGCCCCCTTACTTTTAAAGGATAAGAGCAATCCACTGGTCTTAGGAGCCACTCATCTTGGTGCAAATCCAAGTAAAAGTAATGGAAACATCCTTAATCCTAAACTCTCTCATACTACTCACAATAACAATCATCCTAACACCCACACTCCTTCCTCTGCTCTCCAAAACCATTAAAAATTCACCAAAAACAATCACCCTAACCATTAAAACTGCCTTTCTAATTAGCCTAGCACCTATAACACTTTTTATATACTCAGGACTAGAAAGCATTACCTCACACTGAGAATGAAAATTTATCATAAACTTTAAAATTCCCTTTAGCCTTAAAATAGACCAATACTCCATACTATTCCTACCTGTTGCACTATTCGTCACATGATCTATCCTCCAGTTTTCAATATCCTACATAAAATCAGACCCCCACATTACAAAATTTTTCTCTTACCTTACAACATTCTTAATCGCAATGCTCACACTAACCCTCGCCAACAACCTCTTTATACTATTTATCGGCTGAGAAGGAGTGGGCATCATATCCTTTTTACTAATTAGCTGATGATACGGACGAGCAGAAGCCAACACAGCAGCCCTCCAAGCCGTACTTTACAATCGAATCGGAGACATTGGACTCATCTTAAGCATAGCTTGGCTCGCCTCTACCATAAACTCCTGAGAAATACAACAATCATTCCTACCCACAAAAGTCCCCACACTACCCTTACTAGGTCTTATCCTCGCCGCCACAGGAAAATCAGCTCAATTTGGCCTCCACCCCTGATTACCAGCTGCCATAGAAGGCCCCACCCCAGTCTCCGCCCTACTACATTCAAGCACAATAGTGGTAGCAGGAATCTTCCTATTAATCCGCACACACCCCATAATCACCAACAACAAAACCGCCCTCACCCTATGCCTATGTCTAGGTGCCATATCCACATTATTTGCTGCCACTTGTGCTCTTATACAAAATGACATTAAAAAAATCATTGCCTTCTCCACATCAAGCCAACTCGGACTAATAATAGTCACCATTGGACTAAACCTGCCACAACTAGCTTTCTTCCACATCTCCACCCACGCTTTCTTCAAAGCTATACTGTTCCTATGTTCAGGATCAATCATCCACAGCCTAAACGGAGAACAAGATATCCGAAAAATAGGAGGCCTACAAAAAATACTTCCAACAACCACTTCCTGCCTGACAATCGGAAACCTAGCATTAATAGGCACACCATTTCTAGCAGGATTTTTCTCAAAAGACCTAATCATCGAAAACCTAAACACCTCACACCTAAACTCCTGAGCACTTGTCTTAACCCTACTAGCCACAACTTTCACCGCCACGTACAGCCTACGAATAATCATCCTCGTACAAACAAAATTTACCCGAATACCAGCAATCGTCCCAATAAACGAAAACGACCCCCAAATCACAAACCCAATTACCCGCCTAGCCTTAGGAAGCATCATGGCTGGCCTACTAATCACATCATACATAACCCCAACACAAACCCCACCAATAACAATACCCCTACTAACAAAAACCACAGCCATTATAGTAACACTTCTAGGAGCCACCCTAGCCTTAGAAATAACAACCACCACCCACACTATAACCCAACCCAAACAAAATAGCTACTCAAACTTCTCTCTCATATTAGGGTACTTCAACCCACTAGCCCACCGCCTAAACTCCACAGCCCTTCTAAGCGTGGGCCAAAAAATTGCCAACCACCTAATCGACCTATCCTGATACAAAAAAACAGGACCAGAAGGACTCGCTAACCTACAAACCACAATAACCAAAGCCTCCACTACACTTCACAAAGGGCTAGTCAAAGCCTATTTAGGATCATCAGCACTATCTATCTTAATCACCCTCCTACTACTATAATCTAAACCCCAATGGCCCCAAATCTACGAAAATCTCACCCCCTACTAAAAATAATAAACAACTCCTTAATCGACCTGCCAACTCCCCCCAACATTTCTGCCTGATGAAACTTTGGATCCCTCCTGGGAATCTGCCTGGCAACACAAATCCTAACAGGCTTACTCCTAGCTGCTCATTACACAGCAGATACCTCCCTAGCCTTCTCATCCGTAGCCAACATATGCCGAAACGTACAATACGGATGACTAATCCGCAACATCCACGCAAACGGAGCTTCATTCTTCTTTATCTGCATCTACCTCCACATTGCCCGAGGCTTCTACTATGGTTCATACTTGTACAAAGAAACCTGAAACACAGGGGTCGTCCTCCTACTAACCCTCATAGCAACAGCTTTCGTCGGCTACGTACTACCATGAGGCCAAATATCATTCTGAGGAGCTACAGTTATTACAAACCTATTCTCTGCTATCCCTTACATCGGGCAGACCTTAGTAGAATGAGCCTGAGGTGGATTCTCCGTAGACAACCCTACACTAACCCGATTCTTTGCCCTACATTTCCTCCTCCCATTCATACTAACCGGCCTAGTCCTTATTCACCTAACCTTCCTGCACGAAACAGGATCCAACAATCCACTAGGCATCTCATCAAATTGCGATAAAATTCCATTCCACCCATACTTCTCCCTGAAGGACCTCTTAGGATTCACAATCATATTCCTCCTACTCACCACCCTAGCATTATTCTCCCCAAACCTCCTCGGAGACCCAGAAAACTTCACACCCGCAAACCCCCTAGTAACTCCCCCACACATCAAACCAGAATGATATTTCCTATTCGCATATGCAATTCTACGTTCAATTCCAAACAAATTAGGAGGAGTCCTGGCCCTAGCCGCCTCCGTACTGGTACTATTCCTAAGTCCCCTCCTCCATAAATCAAAACAACGAACCATAGCCTTCCGCCCTATCTCCCAAATCTTATTCTGAGCTTTAGCCGCTAACCTATTCATCTTAACCTGGGTAGGAAGCCAACCAGTAGAACACCCATTCATTATCATCGGACAACTAGCCTCACTAACCTACTTCACCATCATCCTAATCCTACTCCCCATCACCTCCTCCCTAGAAAACAAAATCCTCAACTAAACTCTAATAGTTTATAAAAACATTGGTCTTGTAAACCAAAAGATGAAGACTACCTCTTCTTAGAGTTTCCATCAGAAAAAGAGGACCAAACCTCTATCACCAACTCCCAAAGCTGGTATTTTAAATTAAACTATTTTCTGACCCTAAACTGCCCGAATAGTACCACGAGACAAGCCCCGCACAAGCTCTAACACCACAAACAAAGTCAAGAGCAACCCCCAACCAGCCACCAAAAACATCCCCCCTCCACAAGAATAAAACAAGGCTACCCCACTAAAATCCAACCGGACAAAAAAAGTCCCAACACCATCAACAGTGCTTACCTCGAACCCTCAAGAAGCAAGCCCTGCACCAACAACAAATGCAAGCCCCAAAACATAACCCACAACGCGCCATCCTCCTCAGACTCGCGGAAAGGGGTCAGCTGCCAGAGAGACAGAGTACACAAAAACCACCAACATTCCACCCAAGTAGACTATAAAAAGCACTAGAGACACAAAGGAAACCCCCAAACTCACTAGCCACCCACACCCTACAATAGACCCAAAAACCAACCCAACAGCCCCATAATAGGGCGAAGGGTTAGACGCAACCAAAAGCGCTGCTAAAACAAAACTAACCCCTAAAATCAACACAAAATACGTCATAAAATTCTTACTTGGGTCCTACCCAAGGTCTATGGCCTGAAAAACCATCGTTGACTCCTCAACTATAAGAAC